TTACTCAATAGTATCTGTCAATACTTAAAACAAAGAAGGAATCACTCGATTTACCCTTTTTGGATGACTCACAATTATATAGAAATATAATATATTTCTATCAATCAGATATCATGCAAACCCTTTCTATACTAATAGAATAGAACCTTACTCCATTTAATCTAATAAATATTTAATCTAATAAAAGTGAAATTTTTTTTTATAAGTTCGTTGAAATTGAAGAAGTTCTATATTGCTCAATAAATTGACCTATATTTATTTGTCCACTACCACTATGTTACGTAAGAAATCTAAAAAAAAAAAAAAGGGTTATGATAAAATAAACCTATATATAAAAAAAAAAAAAAAAAATGAAAACTACAAATATCCATTTTTTACGAATGGGATCGAGAATCTTTATTAATTCGACACAAGAAAGGGTTGGGTAAAATTCCGTTTCTTGTGTCAAGGACTAGGAGACGAACAATCTCCCCTAAAATCCTTTGTTCCTCTCATTTATACTTTGGTTTCTATTCTCCGCTTATTTATCTTTTGTTTTGATTCTAGTCAAATATAAAACTATTGATTCATTCTATATCATACCGTTTCAATTTGGATTGAAAAAACAAATAAATAAAGAAGAGTTAAGTAAAACAGTCAGTCGCCTTCACAATATACTATGACCAGGAATGCGGTATTAAGTAATTCCCGAAATCCGGTAGAATAAAGAATATAAATAAGCAAAATTTTTTTGATCATACATAATTCCCAACAAAAATTTGTTTATTTTTAGAGCTTGATGTTGATAAATCCGCAGATCTAGAAATTCATTTCGGACAATTGAACCTTCTCAAACTGTTTCTTTTTAAGAACCAAAAAGATTTGTGCCAAAATAACAGATGCCAAGAAGAGCAAAAGACCTTGGACACGTAATGGATCTTGAAGTACTATTTCCGCATCTCCCTGACCAAATCCACCCACATTAGGATTACTCGTTAATGGTTGATCAAGTTTGATGGATTCGCCCTCTGAAACAAGAAGTTCCGGTCCTGGAGGGATAATATCAACCACTTGACGTCCATCCGATGCATCCGCTATGGTTATTTCGTACCCCCCTTTTTCTTTTCGTATTATTTTGCTTACTATACCTGCTGCTGTAGCATTATAAACATTATTGTTACTCTTGCTCCCGTCGGGATAAATCTGACCCCTTCCCCTGTTCCCGCCTACATATATGGGATATTTTAAGAAGTGCACATCTTTCTTAGTAGCGGGGTCCGGGGAAAGAATAGGAAAGGTGATTTCACTATATTTCTGACCAGGAACCGGACCTATCACAAGAATATTTTTTTTAGTGGGACGATAGCTCTGAAAAGACAGATTTCCTATCTTTTCTTTAATCTCGGGCGAAATACGATCGGGAGGGGCTAATTCAAACCCCTCGGGTAAAATAAGAACAGCCCCGACATTCAAAGCTCCTTTTTTACCATTAGCAAGAACTTGTTTCAGTTGCAGATCATAAGGAATTCGAACAACTGCTTCAAATACAGTATCAGGAAGTACCGCTTGTGGAACCTCGATATCCACGGGTTTATTAGCTAAATGGCAATTGGCACATACAATACGGCCAGTCGCTTCTCGTGGATTTTCATAACCCTGCTGTGCAAAAATGGGATATGCATTTGAAAGGGGTGCCTGGGTTAGTATATATATCATGAGCGATACGGAAATGGATCGAGTAATCTCTTTCTTTATCCAAGAAAAGGTATTTTTAGTTTGCATGGTCCAATCATTGATCCCGAAAATTTCTACAATAAAATTAGGTAGGTCGCTAGTATAGTTCCCTATCTATAATTTTGCTATTTACTTAAATATTAAATATAAATAATTTTACTGGAATATTGGAGGAATCCCTTGGATGGGTAGTAAGTACAATTTTGAATGTTTTGCTTATGTACAAAGTAACAAATATTATAATTGGATCGTTCGATCACTTTTCAGTCATTCATTGAATGATAAATCACTACAAGTGAAGGAGATACACGATTTAAATAACGAAAGATCCAATATTTAAAAATTGTATCTAAAATGACTGGAAAAGTAGAAACAAGACCGGATATAATTTGATCATTATGAGCAAATCCAAAATCTTTGTAGACAGAGCCAATCATTAATTCCCAACCGTGGGGCGAATGGAATCCTATACATAAATCAGTTAATAAAAGAATAGAAAAAGCTTTTATTGTGTCGCTTAAGTTGTATAGGAATTCTTGAAACCAAGAGTTAAGAATAACAAGTTCTTCATTACCTAGAATAGAATAACCACTTAGAATACCGAAACAGATTATATTTGTCGAGAAGTGTAAAATTGTATGGATGCGATCCTCGTTGTGCATCTTGATCAATTGGATCGTTTCTTTGTAGATTTCGATGCGAGGCTTTTGTAAATGTGTTTCCGGGTATTCCTTTATCATTTCGTCCAAACGTAAGAGTTCCTCTAAGTCTATGAATTCTTTTAGAATACTCTTTTCTTGAATATCATTCAAAAAAATTTCGGATTGCCTAGTATTCCACCAATTAGTAAACCAAGATTCCAGACTTTTATTAAATGAGAGAGAGATCCACCAAGGCAAAAATACTATAGATGCAAGATATAGAAGGGAAATTAATACTTTCTTTTTTGCCATTTTTTCGTCTGTGAATTTTAAAATTTTTAATGAACGCACCTCATTCGTCGACTCTATATGATACTAATATTTCTATCAAGCATAAGTTCTATTACAAGTCATCGATGTATTTCCGGATTTTTTTGTGATTCAGTACAGCGGTTAGTCCTTGAATTTAGAAAGAATATAGAATAAGAAAGAGCCCTCTTCAAATTAATAGTAGTCGGATTTCGAGACGAAAGAACTCCCGTTCTATCAAAATATCAAATATTTAGTATTTAGAAAAAAAAATTCTTTACTTTATGATGAAATGTTTTGTTTTGATATATGATGAATCTATCATTTAGATTTGTTACTGAATTGAGTTAAGTGGATTTACATACGCATAAAAAAAATTGTGGACATAAACAATTTAGTTTTAGAATTGTTTCATATACGTTTGCTTTGGCTCGAGTAAGCGTTCTGAAGAAACTTCAGTTAAGTTATGCTATAGAAAAAAAGATGATTCTTGAGTTTTTTATCTCTTGCAAAGTATTCATTCTTCAGTTCCTTTTTTCAAAATACTTCAATTGGTACACGCAAGAAATAGGCCAATTCAGCAGCTTTTTGCTCAATCTCTCGTGGAGTAAAATTCTCATCAGTACGAGTCAAGGGAATGGCTCCTTGTCCTTTTATTTCCATATAAAGGACACGACGAGCATAAATACCCTCTTTAATTTCTATTCTGATGGACTGAATGTCTTTCATAAGGAATCGGAGGAATATGCGACGATTTTTTCCAGGAAATCCCCAACGAAAAATACACACTATGCCCTCTTTTATATCGAATCGATCATAACCACTACCTACATTCCACAAAATTGTGCACCACAAATAGGAGCTAATAAAAAGACCTGCGATCCCATAGAAAGACATCACGATACCTTGTGGAAAAAAAATTATTTGCTGAGAAGGAAATAAAGATATAAAATTCCTACCAAAATAACTGGACGTTCCAACCAATAAAAACCCTAATGAACCTAAAAAAAGAATAAAGGCCCAACAGAAATTACTTGTTTTTCGAGACCCCGCTATAAGTTCTACCCATATACGTTCTGATCGCCAACTCATACTCTAACTAGACCTAGTTGCATTTTATTGGAATTGGGAGAATAACAAAAATAATTTTTTTTTACTTTTTTTTGTTTCCGAAGTAACTCTCATCAACCAGCACTATTATGATGTGAACCTTTAGGGATAATTCATCGAATTTCTTAGATCCAAACTAAAATAATAACATCCCTTTCATATGATTTCCTAATACATATAGATATATTGACTTTACATTTCAGAAATTCTCCCCGATCCCGATCTATTTGAAAATAGTTATAATTTATTTATCATGTTTACACATACATAAGAGCTTATGCTCGAAGGAAGCCGCATATTATACCATATTTTACTAAATAGATATCCGTGTTATGATCCAAGTAAGTCTTGAAAAAATATATATATAAGATTTGTCCTTGTTGTATCTAAAAAATCTTGTTTTTTTGAACATAAAGAGATAAAGAAGCCATTGCAATTGCCGGAAATACTAAGCCCACTAAAGGCACAAAAATGGAGGGGAGACTGTTGAGAGTTATCATAGAATGGGTACCTCGATTTAATATTTGTACCTGTTATTTATTGTTATATTTATTGTTTTATATTTGAACCTTATCCTTATATTGTTATAAAGATATCTTATAATTCATAGATAATTGTTATATTATACTAAGTATACCTAAGTGAGTATATATATACTTAATAGGGATAGGGAGTCTATAAGTATATGTTTTAAGAAATATATATTAATTTAAGAAATATATATTAATTAAATTAATAAAATACAATAAATATATAAATAAATGGACCTATTCATCTTTCTACATGTTTCTAATTCATCTTTCTACATGTTTCTACATGAAATATATATATACGATAATCCACCCTTTTATTATTCGTATTAGTAGTTATTATCTTTTCTTGTCTTATAAATTTCATAATTTAATAAAATTTTAAAATATTTCCTAAAAACCCCCAAAGAATTCGTTATAATACGATCCAACAAAAAGGATTCTTAGTGGGGGATTTTTTTCGGGAGATATAGAAAGATGCAAGACCTTGTTAACTAATTCCACGGAAGAAAGCGAAAGAATTCACTCTTTTATTTTGAAAGAATTCACTCTTTTGTTTAATAGAGATTTCCTAGTTAGTATTAGTAACCAGGAATATCGATAAAAAAACGATCCGGATGGTTCTTTCTACAATTCAATCTTATGTTACCAAAGTCAAAATCCATTCTTCGGATTTTGACTTTGATTCCTATAAATT